CCACGATTCTGGTATTTACTTTAACTTAAAACTGAATTTCCTGAAAGAATATTACTGGAATATGGGAAGAACCCCCCGCCTTAGATGGGTAGAAATAGAAAAGAGGAAGTCAATTTTTTAATGCTTTGATTAGGTACAAAGTAAGAACCATTCTATCTAATTCGAAATTTCTAAATTAGAATTGGATTTCTATTCGTATACCTTTGTTTCTTCTTTTCAGTCATTCATTGAATGATAAATCACTACAAGCGACGGGGATAGACGATTTAAATAACGGAAAATCCAATATTTCAAAATTGTATCTAGAATGACTGGAAAAGTGGAAACAAGGCCAGATATAATTTGATCGTTATGGGCAAATCCAAAATCTTTGTAGATAGAGCCAATCATTAGCTCCCAACCATGGGGTGAATGAAATCCGATACATAAATCAGTTAATAAAAGAATAGAAAAAGCTTTTATTGTGTCGCTTACGTTATATAAGAATTCCTGAACCCAAGAGTTAAGAAGAATAAGTTCTTTATTTCCCAGAATAGAATAACCGCTTAGAATAAAGAAACAAATAAAATTTGTCGAGAAGTGCAAAATCATATGGATACAACCCTCATTGTGCATCTTCATCAATTGAATTGTTTCATTATGGATTCCTATACGAAGTTTTGGTAGGTGTGTTTCCGAGTATTCCTTTACCATTTCGTCCAACAAGTGGAGTTCCTCTAATTCGATGAATTTTTCTAGAAAACCTTTTTCTTGAATATCATTCAAAAAAGTTTCCGATTGTTTAATATTCCACCAATTAATAATCCAAAAGTCCAGACTTTTTTGAAATGATAGAGAGATCCACCAGGGTAAAAATACTATAGATACAAGATATAGAAAAGGAATAAATGCTTTCTTTTTTTCCATTTTTTTTTTCCATCTATAAATTGTTAATGAACCCGTCGCGTTCGTCGATTTTATGCGATCGAATATTTCTATCAAACATGAACTATTCGAATCTATCGAATTTGTGAATCTATTCTTTGTTTTTTTTTATGAAAAAAGTCCACTTCAAATAAATAACAAAATTAAAATAAAAAAAAGGATGAATACGCGATTGAATTAAGTCGATTTCCATCCAAAAACCCTTTATTTGTTATTTGTATTTGTAGACAAAAAGGGTTTCTCCCTTTGGTTGTTGCATATATTTCTGCTTTGACCCGAGTGGAGTTCTGATAAAATTTCTGTTAAGGCATGCCTTAGAAAAAGAGTATTCTAGATTTTTTATTTTACTCCAAGTTAAAAAGCATTCATCATTTCAGTTCATTTTTCAAAATACTTCAATTGGTACACGTAAGAAATAGGCCAATTCAGCAGCTTTTTGTTCAATTTCTCGTGGAGTCAAATTCTCATCCGTACGAGTCAAAGGGATGGCTCCTTGGCCTCTGATTTCCAGATAAAGGACACGACGAGTATAAATACCCTCTTTAAGTTCTATTCGAATAGACTGAATATCTTTTATAAGATATCGGAAGAAGATGCGACGATTTTTTCCAGGAAATCCCCAACGAAAAATATATACTATTCCTTCTTTTCTATCGAATCTATCATAACCACTACCTACATTCCACGAAATTGTACACCACAAATAGGAGCTAATAAAGAGACCTGCGATCCCATAGAAAGACATCACGATTCCTTGTGGAAAAAAAAGAATTTGCTGGGGAGGAAATAAAGATATCAAATTCCTACCAAGATAGCTGGAAATTCCAACCAATAAGAACCCTAACGAACCTAACAAAAGGATAAAGGCCCAGCAGAAATTACTTATTTTTCGAGATCCCGTTATAAGTTCTATCCATATACGTTCTGATCGCCAATTCATACTAGATCTGGTTGCATTTAATTTGAATTGAAAGAATACCCAAAATTAATTGTACTTTCCTTACTTTGTCTTGTTTCCGATGGAACTCTCATCAACTAGTACTATTCAGATCTCGGGTGTGTTTCACTTTTATTTAAATATCTAACTATTTCTATTTTATTTTTAGTTAGATCAAAATAATAAAATCTACCCATATGTCGTCATCTTTCCACATACATAGGGGCTCTTTCATTTATGTTCGAAAGAAATCACGTGGTATACCATTCTGCTAACTATATATCTGTGTTATGATATCTGTGTTATGATTCACGTCTAAGTCTTGAAAAATAAGATTTGGACCAGAAGATCTAAACAATCTTATTTTTTTGAACATGAAGAAATAAAGAAGCCATTGCAATTGCCGGAAATACTAGGCCTACTAAAGGCACCAAAATAGAGGGAAAGTTCATAGTTGTCATAGAATGGGTACCTCGATTTACTATAATTGTAATTGTACCTGTTTGTTATATTTTTTTGTTGTTATTATGTTATTATATTAATTAATTAATTAGAATTCTATAGAATGAGTTTGAGTTATAGTATAGAATAAGTACAAGGAATGTAGAACTAAAAAAAATGCGCTTTCTACATATAATATATGATAATCAACTTTCCTTTATTATTCTTCATCTTTTTTCTTTTTTTTTTTTGCTTCGACTAATTACTAATTCAAGAAAATAGAAGGTTTCTTATAAATTCAATTAAATTGATTCATTAGAGTCTGATCCATAATAAAGATTCCCAGAAAATAGCGAAAGATGCAAAAAGCGATTTTGTAATTCTATACATATGTAAGTGTACGAAGGGAGCATGATATTTTTTTATTTGACTAATTTAACAGAAGGAAAAGGAAGAAGTCGTTCTTTTATCTTGTTGATCGAGGTTTCCTAATTAGGAATCGGAAATATAATAAATGATAATTATTCACATTTTTTTTATTCCAAAAAAATTAGGATGTCGCCAACCAAAAACCCCATTCTTCTGGTTTTTACTTTGATTCCAAGATTCCAAAAAAAAAAAAACAAAATACTTTTTGACATTGACACAAATAAAATAATTGACCTCAATCCTCGACTTTATTTTGATTCAAAGGAAAAAAAGCATGCAGCTGAAATAATTCACTTAGAACGCCTTTTAAAAGATTACGTGGTACGATTAGATCGAATAAACCCTTATGGAATAAAAATTCGGCTGCTTGTGAACCTTCCGGTACTGTCTTATTCAATGTTTGTTCAATTACTCTTTTACCCGCAAATGCAATGTAGGCGTTAGGTTCGGCAATAATGATATCCCCCAACATACCAAAACTGGCTGTCACCCCACCAGTAGTAGGAGACGTAAGGATTGATACATAGAATAACTTTTTATTTGATTGATAATCATATAAAACAGACGAGATTTTAGCCATTTGCATTAAGCTCAAGCTTCCTTCTTGCATGCGTGCCCCTCCGGAAGCACATACTATAATAAGGGGTAGGAATTTATTGGCAGCATACTCAATCAACCGGGTAATTTTTTCCCCTACTACGGATCCCATACTACCTCCCATAAACTGAAAATCCATAACCCCGATTGCTACAGGAATACCGTTTAGTTGACCTATACCTGTTTGAACAGCTTCAGTTAAACCTGTCTTTCTTTGATAAGAATCAATACGATCTTTATAAGCTTCTTCCTCCGAATGAAATTCAATAGGATCCATAGAAACCATATCTTCATCCATAGAATTCCAAGTACCCGGATCAATCAGAAGTTCGATTCTATCTGAACTACTCATTTTCAAATGATATCCACATTGTTCACAAATATCCATTTTTGACTTAAGCAATTTCTTATAATTTAATGCATAACAACTTTCGCATTGAACCCACAAATGCTTATATTTTTGAGTTACATCAAGATTATTAGAACTTTCTCTTTTAGTTAAATTACTACCATTCCTGATAGTTCTTTTACTGAAACTTTCACTCCTATTTCGACTTTCCTTAAAAATGAAACTCAAAATGGAACTGTCACTGTAATTGTCACTACCACTTAGGATGGAACTCCCAATGCGGATTTGAGAATGAAGATAACTGTCAATGCAATTATTAATGTGATTATTCCAACTATCTTTAGTATAATACATGGAAAGATCATCATAAATATCGCCACTCTTAGTCTTAGAGCTAGAGTTCAGATAACTTGAATTCCAATAATTGGAAAAAGAACTTTGCAGTTCACTCCGCAAAGAATAATCGTTGTCAATCTCAAAAATTTGATTTTCAATATCAAAATATATGGAATAACTGTCCCCCTTACTATCTATAAGTAAAAAAGTATCATCAGAAATGAAATTCCAAATGTCCATGACACAAAATAAACGATCAACATTACTGTAACTCGAACTGTCACTATTTCTCCAATTAGGAATGCTTTTTTCGGTATCAGTTAGACTCCGATCTTCCTTTGTACTGATATTTTCAATAGGACCAGGGCTATCCATTGATTTACTTAATCCACACCTGTGTTCGAACTCTTTCTTAGACAACATCGAATTGAACCACCATTTTTTCATAGAGCTTTCTTGCCCCCTATTCGTATGAAAATAAAATAGATGAATAGTCATTCGATGAAAATAAATTTGAGCATTTCCTAGCATCTAAATCCAATCACTCAGATTATTAACTAAAAATTCAAAATAAGTAAGTATTCTATTGAACGGAATGATTCTTTTTTGTAAAAATCCTTGGTATAACTTCGTTGTATATGAATATTTTTTAATTTTAAAAAATTCTAAATACATAAATAAAAAGGCGGAGGTTCCCATGTCGGGTCAAATTTCCATCAAAAGAAAAAAAAAGAAAGAATATATCTTCGATTCTATGAAATGAAGCATTTTTTTTTTTTTTCGTAGAATCTCATCTAATATAAGAACGAATAAGTTTCGATTCTAATACGGAACGAAAAGGACAATATACAAGATGGGTAGAAGGAGTTCGTATACTTGACTTGATATCCACAGTCATAGTCCAAACCCACAGAATATCTATAAGAATCTACCAATCCTAGGGATCCGTAGGATTAATTGTGGATCCAAGACAATAATAGAAAGTTT